ATAGTTATGATTCAAGGGGTTAGGTCCACTTACTTTTTTCTTTTGTTGATTTCTAATTGATTTGATTGCAATAATATAATAAAAAATAGGAAATTAGGAATATTTTGAGATTCAAGCAGACAACGTATTATTGTTCAGTATAAACGTAATACTATTACGTATTATATATATTAAATATAATAAACATAATAGCAAATGGTCACCCGTAATAAGTAATAACTATAATTCATTATAATTAAATAATTAATTAAAAATCAATTAAATTAATATAATTTGTTACTTTTTTTATTACAAATACAAATATAAAAAATATCTCTATTCTTCCTTTAAATATAAATACTACCGCGGGAGTTTTATGAAAAAACCAAAGCCCCTTATCGGATTTGAACCGATGACTTACGCCTTACCATGGCGTTACTCTACCACTGAGTTAAAAGGGCATGTTTGATTCAATTCCTGAATAAGGCGCGAGTCACTATATTATATATTTAATATTTAGTGTATATACATATTATATGTATATAAATAGATCTTTTACATTTTTACATATAGATATCTCTTATTAGATATCTCTTATGCGTTCGAATATATTTTATTTTAGACGTATAGTGGTTCACTCAGGAACGATAAATTTGATTTACATAATTGAGTTAAGTTATTAGGGTATACGTGTAAGTAAAAAAGGTTTTTTTTTACTTTCAAAAATATCAATGCAAGGAATTTTTTCAAGCCAGATGCTAATTGCCATCATAATGAAATTCATTTGATTGATATATGTACCTATCAATTCAACCTAAATCCAAAATATTTCATCGAATCATTAATAAAGCGATTATGCTTGTCCCCCACAAACCAAATTGTTAGAGAAAAAAATTTCTTATTTATTAAAAATAAATAATATTAACAATAAAAATTAACAATAAAAAAAAATAAAATAGATTTATTTATTGAATTATAGAATATTGATTTAGAATGAACGATTCAGAAATATAAATAATCAAAAAATTATATAATCGTGAAAGATAGAAAGATCCTTCGCATTGATTCATATGATTCCATTATATTGACAATTTTAAAAAACTATTCATACTATGATCATAGTATGATGGTGGTTGTGCACATATGCCCCCATCGTCTAGCGGTTCAGGACATCTCTCTTTCAAGGAGGCAGCGGGGATTCGACTTCCCCTGGGGGTAGGGTACTACGAAAGGAAGTGGATCATGGATTATCGCTAAGCCTGAATTGATTTTTCCCGGGTCGATGCCCGAGCGGTTAATGGGGACGGACTGTAAATTCGTTGGCAATATGTCTACGCTGGTTCAAATCCAGCTCGGCCCAATAATTCACTGATCCATCATGAAATGATATACCCCTTTTGTTGTTCTCTAGAAATGCTCGATCCCAATAGAAAAAACGTAAAATTTTCAGCTATTGATATATCTTATCTTTACCGCGATCGCTATTTATTTACATTCTAATGATCTAGACTCAGATCAAGATGTAAAGTCTAAGGAAAAGAGTAAAGAAAAAAGACCTTTTTCATTGAAAGATCGACTAGCCATTGATTTGGAAATAATGAAAATATTATGATTATTAGTAATCCATGCCGCTCGTGCTAAAGAACATATCCATATCGAAATTTTTTGAATGAAATCATATAAATATGTATACTGTACACTTTATTTTATAATGTTATTTCCTTGGGATTGTAGTTCAATTGGTGAGAGCACCGCCCTGTCAAGGCGGAAGCTGCGGGTTCGAGCCCCGTCAGTCCCGATGGATCCAAATCCAATAAAAAATACAGCAATTCATCCTTCCTTTTTTCTGTGAAAGGGGGTACAAATAGTATAATTTCATTTCCAACAGGAATCCTTTTTATTTTTTCATTTCTTCTATTGTTTGTTTAGAACCAATGGTAAGCGTAAAGGCGGTTAGATGATACTTCATCAAATGGTTGTACAAGGAGGGCGCTGGTTTATAGAAAAGAAAGGATGAAAAAGAATGAAAAATTTAACTAAAAATAAAATAAAGAAAATAAAGTTAAAGGTGTTTTTGATTATATCAGGAATTTACGTTGGAGTTCGGTATGGATAAAAGATTTTCCTATCTTATAATATTCCATTCTTGACGATGATTCAATTTGTCAGATATTTTTATTCATGATATTGATCCGATTCGATTACATCAAGTGTAATTCATATTCATCCCATTGAATTTACAGACAAAAGATTTATCATCTCTATGGGATTAAATCCCGAGTTATTGCGAATTAAAGAAAAATTAAACAACGAAATTGAAATTATGGAAGTAAATATTCTCGCATTTATTGCTACTGCACTGTTCATTTTAGTTCCTACTGCTTTTTTACTTATAATATACGTAAAAACAATAAGTCAACGTGATTAATTTGAATTAAACTTGTGACTTTTTAGTTCTTATCAATAGAAGAAATAAAATAAAAAGGATTCAAATTTCGCGTTTTAAATGAAATGATCGAACTATACTCAGCAGTATTCTATGAGATACTAGATAGTGTGGTAGAAAAAAATTTATCTCCCATACTATCTAGTATTGTTATTATACTGTATAAAGTTTGTTGTATGAAGATACAGGTTAATTTAATATATATATTAATCGACATTATTATATTCATATATGGAATTGATATATAGATATCAATTCCATATATAATGTACAGAGTTTTATGTTCTAATTCTATTTCTTTGCTTCATCTATTTCTATTTGATTTGTGTTGATTCCAATTAATCTGAAATAATCCCAAAGACAGCTTTTACTTTACGATTCTAATTCCTATTCCTAGACTTCTGATTATTTTTAATAGGAATTCCGATATCCATTGAAAGAAAGATTCAAATCAATGAAGGAATAAGGGGTATGTTTATACCATAATAAAGTAATCTTATTCTTAGCATTCCGAAGTAATTGATTGAGCAGTTGACAGAGGATCCAGGGGTTCATGGGAACTTCTTCGGATTTCGAAATAAAAATATTTTCAAATTTAATTTTGAACGTGAAATAGTCAAATTAAAAAAAAGTATTTCCAGAACAGAACGATCTATAAAAAAAATTGATACAGTTTGATTCCTAAACTCAATTAGTAGTATTTCTAGAGTCCACTTCTTCCCCATACTACGAGTGAAAGGGAAAATGTAAAGACTACCATTAAAGCAGCCCAAGCGAGACTTACTATATCCATGTGAATTTTGTCCTCGATCTCTATGAAGGAATTATTCAATTATTGTTCACTAATAATAGTAGAATTTCCTGCGCATAGTCAAAAGGGGGAAGGGGATTCTGATCCAACACCATTGATGAAACAATCCAATAAATCCAATTAGAACAGTTCTTATAATTATAAGATTTCTAGTATAATCGGAAAACATTAAGCACAAGCAAAATATGCCGAGATATCCTTTGAAGTAGCAGAAGTATCAAAGGAATGTTAATAACATGTCAGAATAATAAGACCTATTCTCTCTTTTGTCGCCTTTCATTTTCATTTTCATTAAGTCAAAAATAAAAAATATAGAATCAAGATAGATCATTATATATCGAATACCCCTATTGTTATTGCTTTTTCATTTTTCCCATTTATTTAATATAAATTTTACCATCTCCGATCGGCCCTATGAAATAATCGAAGACGTCCTATTATGCTCTTGACTAGAGGTTATCGAAAAGGCAAAATTTATTTTTGTACTTTAATTTTTAACTTTATAGTTTATATATAAATAAGTAAAAGTACATAAACTATAAGTATATATAAGTACTTATATATAAGTAATAAAGAAAAAGCTAATTATACATTCAATCAAATTACTATTGATTGAATGCCAGAGTACTCATAAACTTTCCTGAGTAGGTATACAAAGTATCTTCTGTTCTTTCCACAACTAATAATTTAACCACAACTAATAATTTATAATTTAATTAGATTCCCCCTCGACCCTCCACTATCCAATCGAATTCAAGACTCAGCCAGTAGACACTACATTAGTAGTGGAAGGGCTATCATATAATATAAAAAGTTACCAGTTCTTTTTCATGACTATAAGCTTTCCTTAAACCCTAATTTATAGAACATAAACCCCCAGATACTTAGAATCAAGCAAGTATCCAGAGTCTTTTTCCTCCGCTTGTTTCTGCTGGAAAAAACTTGGCAAGTTATATCAGCAAAACAGAAGGTATTTCGACTCTTTTGTTAATCAGGCGACACCCGGATTTGAACTGGGGAAAAAGGATTTGCAGTCCCCCGCCTTACCGCTCGGCCATGCCGCCAAAACGATACAAAATATATGACAAAATTTCCCCTTTTGCTTTTTTTCTTGTACTTGTATTTTGCATCCCGTTTTCTTTAAAACCTTTCATAAAAGAAATCCTTACTTTTTTGTTTCAATTGGTTCAATCCCTTCGATTGATTGTAGCGTATCTTAAAATCCCAAATATCTATAACCATTATTTCCCCTTTGAAAAATAGATATATGCTTTTCAGTCACAAAACCAAAAAATTAGGACAAATTTGAACCGTTAACTATTGATTGTAAATTCATGAACGATTCTTCAATTTGAATCTAAAACAGTGTTTCCTTTGTGTTTACTTAATGATATAAGTAAATTCAAATTGATACATAAGTAATCAGTTTTTATTTTTTTTTTTCAAAAAAAATAAATAAATAAATCCTTATCAATTTCAATTATAACAGCAATTATGGGTATATGTAAACCCGATAACAAAAAGAAAATTGTTACACAGATATTATCTAATTAGATATCTTATCTGTATATGATGTTTATAGGTAATTTTCACGAAATTATCGTGCTTCACTTTTTTTTACAATTTTTCTTGAATATATAAAAGAGATTTTTTGATAAAGTATGGCAGGGGTTGTTCCGAATAAAGCTGTAATATAATAAATATATAAAAAAAAAAAGAAAAAAGGGGGGGGGACGTATATAGATAGCTGGAGTTATATCTGCG